TTTAATTATGAAGGTTAGCTGGGTAGCTGACCTTGTTAGTCCGTTCTTGGCAAGAGGGGAGAGCCTAATCTTTCTGTTTTTTCAATCAGATTTCCTCCGCTTAATGGATAACCATTTGTTATCAATGGAGAATTGCTTATCATCTTAAATTGAGGTGATTGGATTTGCACCAATGGAAACCATAAATTTCATACACAATAGAGGGATAGGGATATGATAGATTTTTTTATTTTTAGATAGTGAATGGAGTTTGTTTTTCCATTCTATCCTATTCATCGGTATTGATCATGGATACTGGAAAAATTGTTTTCTTTCTTTTGGGCTAGCTCATGATCTGAACGAGTCGCACATACACCCTAGTACATGTTCCTCGACGCTGAGGGCATCCCCCAAGAGCGGGGGATTTCGTGACATTTCGGATTGGCTGTCTTGTATTTCTAATAAGTTGTTTAATAGTTGGCATGTTGAATCATATCCATAATATGATGGGCTGGTTTAGATCGATCCTAACCAGATGATTATGAATTACTTCTAGTTAATATTCTATTAAATAAGTTTTAATAGATAGAATATTAAACTTGGTAAAATAAAAAGATAAAATCTCAAATCACGGAGTTGGGCGAAATCCATGCTATTTTCATGCAACCGCTACAAGATCAACAATTCCATAAGCTTGGGCTTCTGTTGCTGACATAAAAACATCTCTTTCCATGTCTTCGGATACAACCCATAAAGGTTTACCCGTTCTTTGTACATAAACCCTTGTGAGGGTTTCACGCAGTTTCAGCAGTTCTTCCGCTTCCAGGATAAATTCTCCCGTTTGTGCCTCATAAAAAGAACTAGCAGGTTGATGGATCATTACCCTGATGATATAACATAATAAAAGGTTCCTCTATCTCGCATGATGAAAGGAAGAGAAAAGAAAGAAAGATAAAGAATAACAAGAAAAAAAAAGATAGAATTGAACAACCGTACAGGCATCTTTTGTGCGTTGCATACGGCTCTACAATCAAATTGACCCTTACCTTCCATCAAAGACAGAGAAAAATAGGATCTATCAGACCCATATCGGTAAATGATCAAATTACCACCCTTCCTTTCCAAGGAGTTTCAAAATACTATGATGGCTCCGTTGCTTTATATATTTATGATTTTTTTTGTCTGTGATTCAGCAATCCCAAAGTTTCTTTTTGAGCCGATCAAATAAAATAAGGAAAAAATAATCTTATTTTATTTTTTATTTTCGCACTCTTTCATAACATATGTTAAAAGTCCTCTAGTGTGAAAACAAAAAAGTTTGTGACGCTGAACTGGACTCCCGATAGATAAGATAAAATCGGAAATACCTTTAATCTCATACTACTCTTTCGATACATAATCTAATGTTTTGAAAAAACAATAAAAAACTTTCTCATATCGAATTCAAAGTGCCATGCTATTATTACTTAATATTCATATTTCATATGGCGAAGGCATAGTCTTTTTTTTTTTTTTCTCTCAAATAAAAACCTCATTGGCGCCAAGCGTGAGGGAATGCTAGACGTTTGGTAATTTCTCCTCCGACTAGGATAAAAGATCCCATTGAAGCGGCTAATCCCATGCATATTGTATGTACATCTGGTCGCACAAATTGCATAGTATCATAAATAGCTACTCCGGGTATTACCCATCCGCCAGGAGAGTTTATAAACAAATACAGATCTTTGGTATCATCCTCGATACTGAGATATACCATAAGACCAATAAGCTGATTCGATATTTCACTATCAACCTCTTGGCCTAAAAAAAGTAATCTTTCTCGATAAAGTCGGTTGATTAGGGTAAAGTTGTATCCCTTAGGAACCGTACATGCATCTTTTGACGCATACGGTTCAAAAAAAAAATTGCGAAAAAAACGAATCAATGTGTAGATTCCAGTCCTCTTTCTTTTTTCATAGCAGGTTTCTAACGAAAGGACTTTTTCTTCGATTTTTCAATAAAGACGAGTTTTGACTCCTTTCCTTATAATAAAAAAAAGAATTCACTAAACTTATCGAATTAACTTCTCATTGATGTATTGTTTCATCGAGATCCAATCCAAATCACGATGTAATTTTCTTGTTCTTGAATGGGCCTCGTTAATCTTTTTAGGTTTATGCTCTACTCCGGGTAAAGATCCGCCCGATTTCTATTTGCACATATAGGACAAATGCTCTCATTACCATTTCTTTTTGTTATGACTTTCTTTTTTTTTCAATTCATTTCATGCCTTCCGCCAAATATTTGATGTATTCATCCATTCGATTGATTAACATTGATTAATTGAGACCGCTTCTCTTTCCAAACGGGATCTCTTTACAAATAGGAATTATTTATGATACAAGTAGTAATCATAGATATATTACCAATTGGGTTTTTCTAAACGGAGCCTGGATACTTCATTTTATTAGCCCAACCAACCCAACCATAAATCATTCTAATTGATAATAGTAATCTGAATCCCCCCCAAAAATGGATTTGA